TAATCTCAATTACAGATGGCCAAATTTTCTTATCCGCCGATTTATTCAATGCTGGAATCAGACCTGCCATTAACGTGGGGATTTCCGTCTCCAGAGTAGGATCTGCCGCTCAAATTAAAGCCATGAAACAAGTAGCCGGCAAACTAAAATTGGAATTGGCACAATTCGCAGAATTAGAAGCCTTTGCACAATTCGCGTCTGATCTCGATAAAGCTACTCAGAATCAATTGGCAAGAGGTCAACGATTACGCGAGTTGCTCAAACAATCTCAATCATCCCCTCTCACGGTGGAAGAACAGGTAATGACTATTTATACTGGAACGAATGGTTATCTTGATTCATTAGAAATTGGACAGGTAAAGAAATTTCTCGTTGAGTTACGGACTTATTTAAAAACGAATAAACCGCAGTTCCAAGAAATCATATCTTCTACCAAGATATTCAATGAGGAAGCAGAAGCCCTTTTGAAAGACGCTATTCAAGAACAAATGGAACGCTTTCTACTTCAGGAACAGGTATAAAGAAATTCCTTTAAATAACTTTCTAATTTTTTAGAAATAATTATTTCTATAATCTAATCTTTTATTTTATTATATATCTTTTATATTAATAATTTTATAGTAATAAAAAATTATTATTAAGAATAAATATATAAATAAATATATAAATAAGTATAAGGGTCTCTTGTTCAAATCATTCAAAATACCTAGTTAGTAGAAAAGAAATATATGGAAATCCGTCGCGTCCAATAGGATTTGAACCTATACTAAAGGTTTAGAAGACCTCTGTCCTATCCATTAGACAATGGACGCTTTTTTCTTAGTTTTGTTTTCACATCTCTTGGTCAGAAAAAAGACCATTGAGAGAATTCCAGGAATTGCGCATTCAATTCAATGATACATTCATTATCATTATATTAATAATTACATTAAATTAGATTCATTACATGAATAATTATAATTAGATCCTCTATATTATAGATTATTTAATATAGAATTTAAATAATATAATATTTTATAATAGATAAAAAATATAACTTTTACTACTAAACATATTCTAAATATAATATAGAATAAACATATTCTAAATATAATATAGAATTTTAGAAATATAGAGAATAAATTAATATATATAATATAGAGATATAAGCGGGTAGCGGGAATCGAACCCGCATCGTTAGCTTGGAAGGCTAGGGGTTATAGTCGACGTTGAGTCATCGTTTTTAACGTCTCTAATTCAAAACCGAACGTGAAACTTTGGTTTCATTCGGCTCCTTTATGAAAGATGGACAAATTTCACATATGTCAGATGTGAACTAAATTACAAAAAAAAAGAAAAGAAATTTCGGCCCATAACATCTATGTCAGCTTTTCTGTTTGAATGCATTCAAAACAAAACCCGCTTTATAGATGATCCCTATAGAACAGGGGGGGTTAGAACCACCCTTCTAGTTACTTCGTTCTCTATTTCTATTTGAAAGAATCCTTAGGAAAAGGATTTTGTTTCCACCGAGCTAAAACAATATAATATGTCGATGTCTCTAGTAAACCAAAGCCATTAGTTAATAGCTGTTTTGCTTCAATCTCTTTTATACAAATCATAAATTGAAGATTTAGTTACGATTAGAAATACTCCCTTCTCTATTTATCCATGGACCCTTTACTCATACTTATTCAATTGGAAATATTGATCCAATTCAAAAACCAATTATGTTTCGTAATTTCATAATCCAATTTTGTTTTTTCCAATTTCTAATTGACTCTTTTGGATACAAATCACGAGAATGTCTATTCTTCCTCGAATCTTTCATTGAGAGGTAAAGGATTAAATCCTTTTAAGAAATAAAGTTTTTGATCGGAATATTAATTAAACCGAAGGACCCCTTAACCATTTAAGGGGTTAATAGAACGAATCGCACTTTTACCACTAAACTATACCCGCTACAATGTGATTATTGTATATAAATGGATCTTTTGTCGAACAAAAAAATGGGTCATAATTAAGACGATAGGATCAGAAAAGAATCATGAAAATTAGAGCGTTGACATGCTTTGGCCAAGGAGACTAATGAGATTGGGGAAAGAGGATTTATTTAAATAACTAAAAAAACACGCTTTTTTAGTTATTTAAATGAGATGGATACGTCTCGATAAAAAAAAAGGCGTATGCCATAACATAAATTGTGCAAGAATATATGGTTCTATTCTTTTTTATTTTTATTCCATTTACTTTACTGGAATAAAAATAAAAAAAAAAAAGAAAGAATAAAATAATTAAGAAATGACACTCGGATTCTATTCTATTCTGTATGATAGGAATAGAAATTGCCTTTATCTTTATTATGATTGTTCTTGAAACAACAACAATCATTAATCATTTTTTTTTTCAAATCAAATAAATCATTTTTTTCTATGATTCATTGGAACAAAAACGAAAGACCCGGCCCGGTCAGGACCGGGGGCCGGGCTGTGGAAGTAAAAGTAAAAAAGGGTCTTGCAGACGAAAGCAAAGAGGTACTCTTTTTTTATTATTTATTTCATTTTAATTTATATATTTATTATTACTTTCTATTTACTATTTATTAATTCTATAATTTTTTTTATATAAGAAATTCATTGCTATATAATTTATAGTTTATAGTTTATATAATATATAATATTCTTGGGGCATTGGGTGGTTATATATCTAAATTTATATTCATTGGAATAGTGGAGTTGAGATATCGCTTTCGAGCCCTTACTTTACCTAAATGAAATCACTGATTTTTATTTTCTATATTTTTTTTTCTATTTTTCTATGCCTCTATAATTAGATATCTATATGATAATTATATACTGAATAATAAAGAGGTATAAAGAGAGGGCCCTTTTTCAAGCCTTACTGTTTTTGTGTAATATAATCTCGTAATTATCCTTTTTCTTTCAATTTGGGGAGATGGCTGAGTGGACTAAAGCGTCGGATTGCTAATCCGTTGTACGGGTTTTTCGTACCGAGGGTTCGAATCCCTCTCTTTCCGCTTTAGTCAATGACTTGGTATTTTTTCTTTATCTTTCAATTTCTCTTTCAACGAGTCTTTTTTTTTTATTTCATTTTAATTAATAGTTAAAAATGTGGAATAAATAAAATCCTAAGAACATTTTAAAATCAAGCAAGGAAAACAGAAACTTTATTGTTATTTTTTATTCTTCACTCTTCACGTCCAGGATTCCGTCCTGGATCATTAGATAGGAATCCGAAGATAAAGAGAGAAACAAAGAATACCACTACTGTGTAAACAAATAGTTTAAGAGTAAGCATTACACAATCTCCAAGATCATTTTTTTTGGAAAAAAAGATAATAGATTCTCCATTTTTATACCACATACCTTATTTTGACACCACGAAATTCTTTTTCTAAATCTATAGAAATAAAAAAGAATTTTCAGAAATTCATTTGTAATAAGAGTCAAGTCTTTCATTACCAAAAGCTTTTTCATACCCGCAATTAGATATTGCGGAGGAATCTACTAGGTTCTTTCACTGTAAAAAAGGGTCCGAATGAGGAACTGGGGGGAGCCCAGACTTATTGTGGCGATCCAAGAATTTGATTATTTGAATCGAAGGATTAGACTATAAGACTTATCTGATCTTATGAATTGTTAGAATTTTTTTTTTAAGAATAAATCATGAATTTTTCTAGGACCGTATTAAAGATCTCATCGAAAACTTACAGCAGCTTGCCAAACAAAAGCTAAGAGAAAAAAGAGCAAAGGTATTACTGGCATAAAATCTACGATTGGATTCAAAAAAGCATAAGCCTCGGGCAATTTTGAGAAGAAAAAACTACTTGAAGAAAGAGCATAATTAAGACAAATACAGATCAAACTAAAGATATTAAGCATAACAAACATTTTTTTCTTTGTTTTTGAAGATAATTGTATTTATTTTGATTGAGTTATTAATATGATGAGTTCTTAATATGAGTTATTATAATCTTATTTTTTTTTTTTTGAATTAACCCAATCAAAAATCCTTCAATTCTCAAATCAAAAGAGAATAGACAAAACCATACTTTCATACAATATCTTAATTGAATTGTATGTAATGATCAATAAATGTCGTTTAATTCTCTATCGAAATGTCTCAAAATCCTAGCAACACTCTAATCTATTCTATATAGATTTGGACTAGAATTGACGAAGAACTACTATCACTATTAGTCTTTATTAATGTCGAATAGAAATCAAAAATGGGGCGTGGCCAAGTGGTAAGGCAACGGGTTTTGGTCCCGGTATTCGGAGGTTCGAATCCTTCCGTCCCAGAGCATACCTATTATATTATATATATCATATCAGAATATAGATTTTCTATTTTATATCAGAATAAAAGAAAGATTGCCCTTTTTTAAACAACCTTATTTTTTTTTTGAAGAGTAGAATAAGATTGGTTATAATCTGATTTTGCTTTCCTATAATGATTGATTCTTATATGAATTATATCTTTTTCAAAAATAAAAAATCGAATCGTGTTCAAATAACACACAGATGTAATTGAATCTATTTGTATACAGGTAAGAGGTAAGATGGGAGCATAGATTCAATTTCTATTTAATAAGTTAGTTCTTCATAAAATAAAAATACGAGCCATGATTTAATCTGTACTTGTTTTAATTTACATTTATACAAAATAGTAATAGTCTGGAACACTCTAATAGGATTCTTTTTTTATTTAGGATTCATCATCTTCATAGAATTGACGCAGTAGATAGGAGTTAAACGTCAATGTAAAATACCAATTTCAATATATGCGGCTGTCTGAATTTCATTAAAAAAAAATCAAGTTACATACGTAACATATGTCTTTTCTTTGAACCCCGTTTTTAAGTATTTTGTGTTTTCTTTTATGAAAAATTGTAAATATATGATATGTACCAATTGAGACAAAGTGTATTCATACATCTTAGTCGCTTTTCCTTAGGAAATAATTGCAGCCGGATTATTGACTCCAAGTCAAATAAACTACGCAGAAAGGGAGCGAAGGCTTATATATATATGTATTGTTATCGTTCTATTTCTTCTATTTCATTGATTCATTGAAAACTTTATTTTATTTCAATTGAGTTTTGTGACAATAGATTTGTTATCCCTAAATTTTAAATATTTAACTTTACCCTTTAACATAGAATGTTTCTAATTACTTTCAAAGATATTTGTTTAGTCTACCTGATAGGTATGGGGATCCTCTTTTAATTATGATTTATCAAAAAGAATAACAACCCAAAGCCTCTATTCTATCAGTCTTTATCCACCACCTCGTGAAAAACAAAAAGAATTTACATTTTTTTTTATGGTTTAATCCGAATATGAATTTTTCTCTATTATTATCAAAATGCAATTTGTACTGTAAAGCCTTATTCAAATAATGTAATGATAGTGAAATAGGAAATTTTTCAATCAATTAAATATTTTTAATAATGTCTTATGAGTCCTTGGTACTCGAAGAAGTGTGAAATTGGTGAATCTATTTTAGCAAGTCACCTCAAGATGCAGATTAAAAAAAACTTATTTGTGTTATTTATCAGTTCAATTTTTTTATATTGTAATATTTATATTTAGATTATAATTTTCTAATTCTAAAGAAAAAATAAAATAATATATTAAAAAAATATTTATTATATTTCTATATATTATTTATATATTATATATTATTTATTATATATATTATATGGGGTTAAATTTAATTCGTGCTGATACTTCTTGAGAAATTACCCATTCATAAAAGTATGGATTACTATGTACCGAACGAACCAATGATTATTCATGAGTCCATAATGGAATCAATTACATACTGTTTACAGCAACCTACTAGGAAATGTTATGGTAAAACTTCGTTTAAAACGATGTGGTAAAAAGCAACGTGCGACTTGAGGGATATGGTCGTCTGTGGATTCTTACATCCATTATTTTCTTTTTCTATTAATTAGATAGGAATGAGGGTGCTCTTGGCTCGACATCGTTTGTTCTGTTTCACTAGAACCCTCCTTTTTGAGGTCGGGGGTTGGGATGTAAATAGTACATGATCTTAATGGAGCTCGAGTAAAAAAAAGTATTGATTCATTTTTTAAGGGAACGGATCTAGGGTTAGTGTTAATTAATAAGTTGAAACAGCTTCGTAAGTATATTTTCCATATAAAAATCGAAAGGATCCAATTTTCAAATTTATAAGTAAAACCTCTTGGAATTGGTAAAACTCTTTCGATTAAAAGTGTATCGCGCAGGAATCAAATCGACCATTTGTATGATTTTTTGATAAAAAGAAATCACAAAAAGGGTATGTTGCTGACGTTTTTTGAAACGATTAAAAATCACCGAAGTAATGTCTAAACCCAATGATTCAAAGAAACGATAAAGAATCCTGGAACAAGGAAATACCACTTTCAGTTGTCTCAATAAATAGATTCTAATTAAGAATCAAAATAGATTCTAAAGACAAAAAAAGGTGCGTGGTTAGAGATCGCTCAATAAACGAAATACCTAAAGTAAAGGGTTTCCTTGGGTTATTAGCGAGTTATCCAACTTGAGTTATGAGGATGCGAATACAAATGATTTTATTTTTCGGATAAGAATAAGGAATAATAAAAAGTACTTAACTCATATTTAATTGATTTGATTATTTTATGGATCCATTTGACATTACTAATTAAAAATTTCAAATTCGATCCATAGACATAATTTCGAATTTTCTTGAGCCGTATGAGGAGAAAACCTCTTATACGTTTCTAGGGGGGGTATTATTCATCTACATCTATCCCAATGGGTGGTTTATCGAATCGTTGCAATTGATGCTCGATGCCGAAGAGAAGGAAGAGCTCTTCGGAAAGTGGGCTTTTATGATCCGCTAAAGAATCAAACCTATTTAAATGTTCCTGCTATTCTATATTTCCTTGAAAGGGGCGCTCAACCTACGGGAACTGTTCATGATATTTCGAAGAAGGCGGGAGTTTTTATGGAACTTTGCCTTAATCAACAGATTAAATTCAATTAATGAATAGAACAAAAGAGGGGGGGGGCGGTAGTATATAAAAGGTTATACAAAGTTATATAAGCCCCCTCTTTTGTTCTATTCATACCTATTTATTATTACTACCAAAAAATGTCTACTACTAAAAAATGTCGTCTTCTATAACGACAAAAATTTATTTTTATTTTAGTGATAGAAATTCATTTAATTTAAGACAGATGAAAAAAGATCAAATGAATAACCGAAGTAGTTGGATTTCTAAATCCAAAATATTTACATTATTGCTAATTCAATACTAGTTGGTTTTTAGTTGAAACTTTCACTTTTTTTGTTATGAACAAATAAATAAAAAAAACAAATGGGATTTAAGATTTCTTTTTTTTTTTTTTTACTTATATGGATTAAGTAAACCCAAGCATTGCGATACTTTGCTACGAATATTGATTCTTACGCTTACATCCTTTTGTATCCATGTTTATTATCCATATATAGTTAGTGCCAATTCAATACAAGTCATTAGTTTTTTATTTATTTGTATAATTTCTATTTTATTATATTAATTCAATATTTCATTTTTTTTTATTTTAATTTATGGTTCTCCACATTGTGTTCTTTTCTTAAGATTTACATTCGTATTGACAACAGTGTATCAAACAAATATAATCCGATCATGAATAAATGTATCTATTTCCCTATGTTCCATCTATGGACTTGGTTTTTTTATTTTACTTTATTTAAACGATGGATTCGTCGGATTTGCTGGGATACGAGAAGCCTTTATTTATTTATTTATTATTTATTTTATTGAAAAAAAAAAAACGGATAAGATAATAATGGATAAGATACGAACTAAATCCGTGGTAGTACATCAATTTTGACTTAATCCATATTCTTATCTTAATCTAGATTCTTATTTTAGAAGTCAGTGTATTTGCATCTAATATGTTCATTATTTTTTTTTTTTTATGTTCAGAATCGATTAGCAATATTTTTGCTATTTTACTATTTTTATTTCGGTGTGCAATTAAATCTAATTTTTTATTCCGATTGGATCCACACATTTTTTTTTTGGGGGGGGGTTGCTAACTCAACGGTAGAGTACTCGGCTTTTAAGTGCGACTGGAAATTTTTACACATTTGTATGAAGCAACGTCTTCGTCGATACTATCTCTAGAGCTTGTAAGACCGCGACTGATCCTCAAAGGAATGAATGGAAAAAGCAGCATGTCGTATCAATGTGGAATTCTGAGAATATTTTATTCTTATCGGATCGGTTCAAAACTTTGTTTCAATTCTTGACGAAAAAAAATAAAACGAAATTTTGGGTTAAGTGAATAAATGGATAGAGCCCTATGGCTCCAATTATAGGTAAACAAAAAAAAAGAAACGAGCTTCTGTTCTTAATTTGAACGATTACCCGATCTAATTAAACGTTAAAAATAGATTAGTCCTTGATGCGGGAAATGCTTTTCCCATAAGTGGATCATCGATTTATTTTTAAATCCTAATTATTAGTAGCTATTCTCCATTAGAGTGTGGGGGTAAATGTGTAGAAAAAGCAGTCTATTGATAAAGATAAAAATCCCTTTTTTCCAAAATCAAAAGAGCGATTGGGTTGAACAAATAAAGGATTTCTAACCATCTTGTTATCCTCGAATGAACATAAACCAATTAAATTAGATGGAAAAGGAGAGGCTAAAGAGTCCGTCGATCAGTCTTATCTGGTTCCGGGGTATATATCTATTTATTTCTTACTATAATATCCTGTTTTGACTGTATCGTACTATGTGTCATTTAATAACCCAAAAGAAATCCCCTATCCCCATCTAATTTTAAATGGAGGAATTTCAAGGATATTTAGAACTCGATAGATTTCGGCAACACGACTTCCTATACCCACTTATCTTTCGGGAATATAGTTATGCACTTGCTCATGGTCATGGTTTAAATAGATACATGTTGTTGGAAAATATAGGTTATGATAATAAATCTAGTTTACTGATTGTAAAACGCTTAATTACTACAATGTATCAACAGAATTATTTGATAATTTCTGCTAATGATTCTAAACAAAATCCATTTTTTGGGTACAACAAGAATTTGCATTCTAAAATTCTATCAGAAGGATTTGCAATCATTGTGGAAATTCCATTTTATCTACGATTAATATCTTCTTTAGAAGGGGCAGAAATCGTAAGATTTTACAATTTACGATCCATTCATTCAATATTTCCCTTTTTAGAGGAAAAGTTCCCACATTTAAATTATTCGGCGGATATACTAATACCCTACCCTGCCCATCTGGAAATATTGGTTCAAACCCTTCGTTACCGGGTGAAAGATGCTTCTTATTTGCATTTATTGCGGTTCTTTCTTCATGAGTATTCTAATTGTAACAGTCTTATTATTACAAATAAATCTATTTCCATTTTTTCAAAAAGTAATCCGAGATTCTTTTTATTCCTATATAATTCTTATATATGTGAATACGAATCCATCTTCCTTTTTCTCCGTAACCAATCTTCTCATTTACGATTAACATCTTTTGGAGTCCTTTTTGAACGACTCTGTTTATATAGAAAAATAGAACATTTTGCCGAAGTCTTTGCTAATGATTTTCCGGTCATCCCATGCTTTCTCAAGGATCCTTTCATGCATTATGTTAGATATCAAGGAAAATCAATTCTGGCTTCCAAAGACACACCTCTTCTAATGAATAAATGGAAATCTTACCTTGTCAATTTATGGCAATGTCATTTTGATGTATGGTCTCACGCGGCAAGTATCCGTATAAACCAATTATCCAAGCATTCCCTCGATTTTTTGAGTTACTTTTCAAGTGTTCGACGAAATCCTGCAGTGGTGCGGAATCAAATGCTAGAAAATTCATTTCTACTAAATAATGCTCCCAATAAACTCTATACAATAGTTCCAATTATTCCTCTGATTGGATCATTGGCTAAAGCGAAATTTTGTAACGCAGTAGGGCATCCAATTAGTA